ATCGGTTACATTTTTCATATGATCTCCTCTTATAGATAAACTCCAAAAATCGTTGTATTATTTCACTTCTTTGCTCCTTCTAAATAGAAAAAAAAAAGTTTCGAAATGAATTTTCTTTTTTTTTTAATTGAGATTAAAAAATTCCCAATAAGAATAATACTTAACTTATTGGAATCGAATTACTAATTAGGTACTAGGTTTCATGTGAATTGCGAAATACCCCCCCTTGTTGCAACACTTCTCCAAGAAAGGGAAGGAAGGAAGAAAGCGAGTGGGTAACACGAATTCTTCATCCTCAAATAAGTCCTTCCCGTGGATTATTTTTTCAACAAATTAAGTAATTGTGTAGGAGCGATTTTTTACTATAATGGGAAAAAGCAACCTGCAAGTCCAAGAATAGAAAAGAAATATGAGAAATACATATTTCTTTTCTTTTTCTTGGATTAAACAAAAGGATTTGCAAATAAAAGCGCTAATGCTACAACCAATCCATAAATTGTTAAAGCTTCCATAAAAGCTAAACTAAGTAATAAAGTACCTCGTATTTTTCCCTCTGCTTCGGGCTGTCTCGCAATACCTTCTACAGCTTGTCCCGCAGCAGTACCTTGACCAACGCCAGGTCCAATAGAAGCAAGCCCTACAGCCAATCCAGCAGCAATAACGGAAGCGGCAGAAATCAGTGGATTCATGATAAGTTCCTCACACAAAAAAAAAGAAATGGTTAATGATACAATCAACCAATGCATTATGACTTAATTATTCCATTGCTAAGATTCATCCAGTCGAAATAACTAAAAACGACAAATTGAAAATGGAAATAATACTATTATTAGATCATTAGAAAGATTTCATCTTTTTTAGTTCCTATTTGTTGAGTCGTTCTGAATCAATACAACTTAAGCTTTTCCATTTCCTTTTTCTAATCATTAATCATTCTTCGATCTTTTTCTTCATTTTCTTCATTCAATTTGCAGTCATAAACGAAACGGAAGGACTTCGGTTGGTATCTCTATCGAAATTCAAGTAGGACAATTTAAATATTACTAAATTTGAGTTCATATATAACTTGTCAATATCTAAATATAAAATATACATATGTTTCTTACATAACGTAAACCGTCTATTATATTTTAAATTCAATCGGATTTTTGAATTATTCTTTGAAACATCTAATCTGAAAGAATTAACTTATAGTCATTATCCACATACCTGGCCCCCCCTCTCGAATATCGTTTTTTTCTATTACCCTTAAACTGTATGTATTTGTCTATTTATATGCTCTAAATTATCAAGATAGAGTATCTTGAGCCACACATACACAGATATTACCTGAATCTAAACTAAAAAATAGGCTCTTCCTAAGAGACTAATCAATGATGACCCTCCATGGATTCGCCTATATAAGCTGCGGCTAAAGTTGCAAAAATAAGAGCCTGAATACCACTTGTAAATAATCCAAGAAACATGACAGGTATAGGAACCACTAAAGGTACTAAAGAAACAAGAACCACAACTACTAATTCATCCGCTAATATATTTCCGAAAAGTCGAAAACTAAGTGATAGAGGTTTTGTAAAATCTTCTAAGATGTTAATCGGTAAAAGAATTGGAGTTGGTTGAATGTATTTACCAAAATAACCTAATCCTTTTTTTGTAAGACCCGCATAGAAATAGGCTACTGACGTGAGTAAAGCTAAAGCAACAGTAGTATTTATATCATTCGTGGGTGCGGCTAACTCCCCGTGAGGTAACTGTATGATTTTCCAAGGTAAAAGAGCCCCTGACCAATTAGAAACAAAAATAAATAGAAACATAGTCCCAATAAAGGGAACCCAAGGGCGATATTCTTCTCCAATTTGAGTTTTGCTCACATCTCGAATGAATTCAAGAACATATTCAAAAAAATTTTGACCGCCAGTCGGAATGGTTTGTGGACTGCGAACAGCTATAGCCGCTGAACCTAATAAGATAGCAATTACAACCCAAGAAGTTATAAGTACCTGGCCGTGGATTTGGAAACCCCCTATTTGCCAATAGAAATGTTGGCCTACTTCCACACCAGATATATCATATAATCCCTTTAGTGCGTTGATTGAATATGATAGAACATTCATATTGTCCTCTGACATAAATATAACTTAAAAAAAAATTATTTTGATTCAACCATCTCTTTCTCGACTTGTCTACTTTAAAATTCTATTTACTATTAATATAGTAAATAGAATTTTATATTTAGGATACCCATTGATTACATAATATCCCCAGTTATTTTAAACTAGTTTTTGAAATTCAGGATCTAGTAACCGATATAGAGTTTAGGAAGTCTGTTTTTTATTTTATTATGAATCAAGGATTTCTTATATAGCTAGAGCGGCCTTCACAAATTGCAAATACTAATTTGGTAAGAATTAATCGAATTGAAGCTATAGCGTCATCGTTTGCCGGAATCGAAATATCTGCGAGATCCGGGTCACAATTTGTATCGATTAAACAAATCGTTGGAATCCCTAAAGTAATACATTCTCGAAGGGCCGTATATTCTTCTTGTTGATCAACGATGATTACAATATCTGGTAACCCTGTCATATATTTGATCCCACCCAGATATGTTTGCAAGTGAGATAATTGTCTCTTCAACACGGCTGCATCTCTCTTTGGGAGACGAGCGAGTCTCCCTGCCTTTTGTTCCATTCTCAAGTCCCTGAATTTATGAAGTCTCGTTTCTGTCGTGGACCAATTCGTTAACATACCTCCAAGCCACTTTTTATTAACATAATGACAGCGAGCCCTTATTGCAGCCCGTGCTACTGAATCAGCTGCTTTATTTTTTGTCCCAACAATTAAAAATTGTTTTCCTCTACTTGATGCATCAAAAACTAAATCACAAGCCTCTGATAAAAAACGAGCAGTTCTAGTAAGATTGATAATATGAATACCTTTACATTTTGCAGAGATATAAGGCGACATTCTAGGATTCCATTTCCGAGTACCGTGACCAAAATGAACTCCCGCTTCCATCATCTCTTCCAAATTGATGTTCCAATATCGTCTTGTCATTTCTCCCCACACTTTCTCTTTTTTAATAAAGAGATGAGATATTCTGAAATAAATAATTGTTCCAACGGAACCTTCTTTTATACCGCGAATTGGCCGTTGCTATACAACCCAAATCATTAATTCTTTTCTATTCGTTATTTTTTTACTTTATTTTATTACTAAATTAAATATAAATAACCATAACAAATACATAAAAGATAAAAAAGATGAATCTCTTCTATTAAACCCCATAAATCATTGTTGTTTTGATCGATCACAGAAATTCTTTGAAAGAAAAGAATCAAATAATTCTCTGTGGTAAAACAAAATATCTCCCATTTCTCCCTCGAATAGATTCTTTTTTTTTGTTTTCAAGGGAATGCCCTTATGTTGACTTGAATGGTGTACGAATCCTTTGAATCCGGTACCAACGGGTATCATCCCCCCCAGAACAACGTTTTCTTTTAGTCCTTTCAACCAATCGATACGGCCCCGGAGAGCCGCTTTTGCTAAAACTCGAGCAGTTTCTTGAAAACTCGCTTCGGATATAAAACTTTGAGTATTCAAAGATGCTCTCGTTATTCCCAATAAGGTAGCTCGGTAACATATCGCTTCTTCCAAAGCCCGTCCCGTTCGTTCCGCCCGAAACAAGCCAATTAGTTCTCCGGGCAAAAAAACATTAGACATTCCATCTTCTGAAACCAAGACTTTTGATGTTATTTGACGTACAATAATTTCTATATGCCTATTATGGATCTGCACCCCCTGGGATCGATAAACCTTTTGGATCTTGTTAACCAAAGAGATACGGCTTTGCGCTATAGTTAGCTCAGCCCCAATCAAGAATCCCCAAGGAATTCCAAGAATTCTTGTTATACGTTCGTTCCAACCATCAATCCTCTTTTCTAGATTCATCGATATTGAATTAATCGAACGAACTTCTAAGACTTGTTCCACTTTTGGAAGACCTTGCGTTATGTCACCAGACCGCGATTTTTCATATATAAATGTAACTAATGTATCCCCTTCATAAATGATTTCCCCATAATGGCCATGAACTGTTGCTCCTGGAGTAGCCAAATAGGGCTTAGCTGATCTTATTACTACGTAGTCAGATTGAACAATTAGAACTTGACCCGATTTTAAGTGCGGTCCGTTTTTGGTTATACATACATTTTCACAAACAAATTGTCCAAGATAAATTTTTGTGGATGTCTCTTCACAAAAATTATAATGAAGAAAATACCAATTCAATTTGAATGGATTCAAAATGATGTTACTGCATGGATCGGGATTATAAATTCGTCCATTTTCATCCATTAAATAATATTGAAATTTAAGTAGTTGAAAGGTTTGTTTTAAATTGTCAAGTTGCAAATAATTAGTTACCAAGATCTGATTATGAGTTATTAAATGGTAAAATGAAAAAAAATTCGCAATTTGAAGGGCTGTTCCTAAAGGACCCAATGAATTCCTAATTGGACTTAGGGGATCTTTTTTAATGGATTCTTTGTGATATTTTACACCCTTGGATATAAATGGACCTATTCGAAAACAATTGGATGATGACAAAATTATAAAAAATGGACATTCTTTGTTTATACCCAACAACGTACGAACAGTTCCTTGATTTTTGTTAAATGATTGTTGAGGTTTTGTCTTTGAATAAATGGAATAAAATGGATTCATATTGGTATGATCTAATCCCTCATTTTTTTCTAATGATGGATCATTTCTTTTCCCGATATATGAAATAGCGGATTTCACTAAATCGATCCTTAGGAAATCTCGAATCATACCATTTATTCTTACTTCAACAAAGGAAGCGCGGGCCTCTTCCATAGAAGAACTTTTTTGATCTTGATTCCAATTCAATACTAAACAGGTACGTACTAATTGAATACTTGTGTCAGAAATTCCTCGAGTGGCTTTGCCATTTCCATAAAGGATATAATTGACAACTC